GCCAGCGTAGCTTAAGTAAAGCATAACACTGAAGATGCTAAGATGGGCCCTAGAAAGCCCCGTAAGCACAAAAGCTTGGTCCTGACTTTACTATCAGCTTTGGTTGGATTTATACATGCAAGTATCCGCAGCCCTGTGAGAATGCCCTACATATTCCCCCATACGGAAAAAAGGAGCAGGCATTAGGCACGGCCCTACCGCCAGCCCAAAACGCCTTGCTTAGCCACACCCTCAAGGGACTTCAGCAGTAATAGACATTAAGCCATAAGTGAAAACTTGACTTAGTTAAACCAAGAGGGCCGGTTAAACTCGTGCCAGCCACCGCGGTTATACGAGAGGCCCAAGTTGATAAATGCCGGCGTAAAAAGTGGTTAGTACTATATTTTACTAAAGCCAAACATCTTCAAAACTGTCATACGTTCTCGAAGACAGGAAGCTCTTCTACGAAAGTGGCTTTAAATTAGACACACCACGAAAGCTAGGAAACAAACTGGGATTAGATACCCCACTATGCCTAGCCTTAAACACAGGTGACTACTTTACACCTATCGCTTGCCAGGGGACTACGAGCCCCAGCTTAAAACCCAAAGGACTTGGCGGTGCTTTAGACCCCCCTAGAGGAGCCTGTTCTAGAACCGATAACCCCCGTTCAACCTCACCCTCTCTTGTCTTTCCCGCCTATATACCGCCGTCGTCAGCTTACCCTATGAAGGATGTACAGTAAGCAGAATTGGTAGAACCCAAAACGCCAGGTCGAGGTGTAGCGTACGAGAGGGGAAGAAATGGGCTACATTCACTGTACCAGTGAACAACGGACGATGCCTTGAAATAAACATCTAAAGGAGGATTTAGCAGTAAGAGGAGAAACATAGAGTCCCTCTGAAACTGGCCCTGAAGCGCGCACACACCGCCCGTCACTCTCCCCAAAACAAACATAAATATAAATAAGAAAAAAATAAAAATAAAGGGGAGGCAAGTCGTAACATGGTAAGTGTACCGGAAGGTGCACTTGGAAAAACCAGAGTGTAGCTAAAATAGTATAGCATCTCCCTTACACTGAGAAGATACCTGTGCAAATCAGGTCACACTGAACACATCCTCCCAACAGCTAGCCCACCCTCCCAAACTCAACAAACAACATTAATACCCCCACAACCACACACACTACAAAACAAATCATTTTTCCCCCCTAGTATGGGTGACAGAAAAGGAACAAGGCGCAATAGAGAAAGTACCGCAAGGGAAGGCTGAAAGAGAAATGAAAAAACCCAGTAAAGAGCAAAAAAGTAGAGATATCTACTCGTACCTTTTGCATCATGAACTAGTTAGTAAACATCGAGCAAAGTGTTCTTTAGTTTGAACCCCCGAAACTTGGCGAGCTACTCCAAGACAGCCTATTACAGGGCCAACCCGTCTCTGTGGCAAAAGAGTGGGAAGATCTTAGAGTGGAGGTGACAGACCTACCGAGCCTAGTTATAGCTGGTTGCCTATAAAATGAATAGAAGTTCAGCCCCTCAATTTCTCTACTCCCCCCTGGTAAATACCACAGAGTGACAACAAGAAAGAAAGATGGTTATTCAAAGGGGGAACAGCCCCTCTGAACAAAGACACAACTTTAATAGGAGGCAAAAGATCAAAAGACCCTAAAGCACGTACCTCAGTGGGCCTAAAAGCAGCCAACCACATAGAAAGCGTTAAAGCTCAAGTACTCTGCCACTTATAATTAAGACACCCCCCATCTTAAGCCCCTATACATATTAGTAGGCCTTTTCATGCAAACATGAAAAAAGATAATGCTAGCATGAGTAATAAGAGGAACAAGATCCTCTCCTGGCACCTGTTTACACCAGAACGAACATGCACTGAAAATTAACGCCCCCAATAAAAGAGGGCTCTGAGAAATACCACAATACCCAAGAAGTACTCTCAAGACAGAAGCGTTGACCCGACACAGGAGTGCCAAAGGAAAGACTAAAAGAAAAAGAAGGAACTCGGCAAACACTGGCCTCGCCTGTTTACCAAAAACATCGCCTCTTGCAATTAAGCATATAAGAGGTCCCGCCTGCCCTGTGACTTAGTAGTTTAACGGCCGCGGTATTTTGACCGTGCGAAGGTAGCGTAATCACTTGTCTTTTAAATGAAGACCTGTATGAATGGCATAACGAGGGCTAAGCTGTCTCCTTTTTCCAGTCAATGAAATTAATCTTCCCGTGCAGAAGCGGGAATTTACACATAAGACGAGAAGACCCTATGGAGCTTAAGACAAAAGGCAGATCATGTTAAAATAACTAGATAAACAGAACAAATTAAGTGACCCCTGCCCTTATGTTTTTGGTTGGGGCGACCGCGGGGGAACAAAAATCCCCCATGTGGAATAGGAATCTTTCCTCAAGAACAGAGCCACAGCTCTAATAAGCAGAATTTCTGACCAACAAGACCCGGCAAAGCCGATCAACGGACCGAGTTACCCTAGGGATAACAGCGCAATCCCCTTTTAGAGCCCATATCGACAAGGGGGTTTACGACCTCGATGTTGGATCAGGACATCCTAATGGTGCAGCCGCTATTAAGGGTTCGTTTGTTCAACGATTAAAGTCCTACGTGATCTGAGTTCAGACCGGAGTAATCCAGGTCAGTTTCTATCTATGTAATGCTCTTTTCTAGTACGAAAGGACCGAAAAGAGGAGGCCAATGCCACAGGCACACCTCACTCCCACCTGCTGAATACAGCTAAAATAGGTAAAGGGGCATACCCCTAATGCCTGAGAAAGAAAGGCAAGTTAAAGTGGCAGAGCCCGGAAAATATGCAAAAGGCCTAAGCCCTTTAAACAGAGGTTCAAGTCCTCTCTTTAACTATGATAACAATTATCCTAACCCACATTCTCAACCCCCTTGCATACATTGTTCCAGTCTTACTAGCTGTTGCATTCCTCACTCTTCTAGAACGAAAAGTCCTAGGCTACATGCAACTACGAAAAGGCCCAAATGTGGTTGGCCCCTATGGACTACTTCAACCTATTGCTGATGGTGTAAAACTATTCATTAAAGAACCTGTTCGTCCCTCCACTGCATCCCCCCTACTATTCTTAATTGCCCCCATCCTCGCACTAACTCTAGCCCTGACCCTGTGAGCCCCTATCCCCCTTCCCCACCCAGTCACAGACATCAACCTAAGCATCCTTTTCATTTTAGCCTTATCAAGCCTGGCAGTCTACTCTATTCTGGGCTCAGGCTGAGCCTCCAACTCAAAATATGCCCTCATTGGAGCCCTCCGGGCAGTGGCCCAGACAATTTCATATGAAGTTAGCTTAGGGCTAATCCTATTAAGTGCCATCATTTTTACAGGCGGATTTACCCTACAAACATTTAATATCACTCAAGAAAGCATTTGACTACTGTTTCCCGCCTGGCCCCTTGCCGCAATGTGATACATTTCTACATTAGCAGAAACAAACCGGGCACCATTCGACCTAACAGAAGGAGTATCCGAACTTGTATCTGGCTTCAATGTCGAATATGCAGGAGGCCCATTTGCACTATTCTTCCTTGCAGAATATGCTAACATTCTTTTAATGAACACACTCTCTGCAACCTTATTTCTTGGTGCCTCCCACCTCCCCCACCTTCCAGAGCTAACCTCAATTAACCTGATAACTAAAGCTGCCTTCCTCTCAGTGCTTTTTCTCTGAGTACGAGCTTCCTACCCCCGCTTCCGTTATGACCAACTCATGCACCTAATCTGAAAAAACTTCCTCCCCTTAACACTAGCCCTTGTTATCTGACATCTAGCCCTCCCACTTGCCCTTGCAGGCCTCCCCCCTCAAGGCTAACATGGAGCCGTGCCTGAAACAAAGGACCACTTTGGTAGAGTGAATAATGGGGGTTAAAGTCCCCCCGACTCCTTAGAAAGAAGGGACTCGAACCCTACCTGAAGAGATCAAAACTCTTAGTGCTTCCACTACACCACTTCCTAGCAAGGTCAGCTAAATTAAGCTTTTGGGCCCATACCCCAAACATGTTGGTTAAAATCCTTCCCCTGCTAATGAACCCCTACATTATAGCATTTCTTTACCTTTGCCTCATCCTAGGTACCACAATCACTGTTTCTAGTTCCCACTGACTACTAGCATGAATAGGACTAGAAATTAACACCCTAGCCATTATTCCACTAATAGCACAAAGCCACCACCCCCGGGCCACAGAAGCAGCTACAAAATACTTCTTAACACAAGCTACTGCTGCAGCTACACTACTATTTGCAAGCATCACCAATGCCTGACTGACAGGGCAATGAGACATTAAACTCATAACCCACCCAATCCCCACAACTATAATTCTACTTGCACTCTCCCTTAAAATTGGCCTTGCCCCCTTACATACCTGACTGCCAGAAGTCCTCCAAGGACTTGACTTGCTAACAGGACTCATCCTCTCGACCTGACAAAAACTCGCACCTTTCAGCCTCCTCCTGCAAATCCCTGCCTACAGCCAAGACCTACTAATCCTTATAGGACTGGCATCAACCCTAGTTGGAGGGTGAGGCGGCCTCAACCAAACACAACTCCGAAAAATCCTTGCATACTCATCAATCGCACACCTAGGATGGATACTAATCATTATTCAATTTTCCCCATCACTAACCCTCCTGGCCCTAATTACATACCTGGTCATAACTACCTCAACATTCCTCATCTTAAACTTTAATAACTCAAAAAGCGTTAATGCTCTTGCAACATCCTGAGCAAAAGCACCCTTAATAACAGCAATAACCCCTATCTTGCTACTGTCCCTAGGAGGGCTTCCCCCAATGACAGGCTTCATACCAAAATGACTAATTCTACAAGAACTAACAAAGCAACAACTACCCATGACAGCTGTAATTGCAGCCCTCACAGCATTGCTTAGCCTTTACTTCTACCTACGCCTCTCATATGCAATGACCCTTACAATTACACCAAACAATTTAGCAGGAACAACCCTCTGACGACTGTACCCACCCCACCCCTCCCTTGTTCTCTCTTCAGCCACACTCACAGCAATCCTCCTTCTCCCACTCACACCAGCAGTGACAGCCCTCCTCAATCTTTAAAGAGGCTTAGGATAGTACAAGACCAAAGGCCTTCAAAGCCTTAAGCGGGAGTGAAAATCTCCCAGCCCCTGAATAAGACTTGCAGGACACTAACCCACATCTTCTGCATGCAAAACAGACACTTTAATTAAGCTAAAGCCTTACTAGATGGGAAGGCCTCGATCCTACAACTCTTAGTTAACAGCTAAGTTGCCTAACCAGCGAGCATCCATCTATTTTCCCCCGCTGCCAAAGACAAAGGCGGGGGAAAGCCCCGGCAGATCTTACTCTGCAACTTAAGATTTGCAATCTAATATGTGGGACACCTCAAGGCTTGGTAAAAAGAGGACTCAAACCTCTGTACATGGGGCTACAACCCACCACTTGAACACTCAGCCATTTTACCTGTGGCAATCACACGCTGATTTTTCTCGACTAACCATAAAGACATTGGCACCCTGTACCTTGTTTTCGGTGCCTGAGCAGGAATGGTAGGAACTGCCCTAAGCCTACTTATCCGAGCTGAATTAAGTCAACCTGGGGCTCTTCTAGGAGACGACCAAATTTACAATGTAATTGTTACTGCACATGCCTTTGTAATAATTTTCTTTATAGTAATACCAATCATGATTGGAGGCTTTGGGAACTGACTCATCCCCCTAATGATTGGTGCCCCAGATATAGCCTTCCCCCGAATGAACAACATAAGCTTTTGACTCCTCCCCCCTTCATTCCTTCTCCTCCTAGCATCTTCAGGTGTTGAGGCAGGAGCTGGGACTGGCTGAACAGTCTACCCCCCTCTAGCAGGAAACCTTGCCCATGCAGGGGCTTCTGTTGATTTAACTATTTTCTCCCTTCACCTAGCAGGTATTTCATCAATTCTTGGTGCAATTAATTTCATCACAACTATTCTAAATATGAAACCTCCTGCAATTTCACAATATCAGACACCCCTTTTCGTCTGAGCTGTCCTTATCACAGCAGTTCTACTACTTCTTTCCCTCCCAGTTCTTGCAGCAGGCATTACAATGCTACTGACAGACCGAAACCTCAACACAACCTTCTTTGACCCATCAGGGGGAGGTGACCCAATTCTCTACCAACATCTATTCTGATTCTTTGGCCACCCTGAAGTCTACATTCTCATTCTGCCCGGGTTTGGAATAATCTCCCATATTGTTGCATACTATGCAGGCAAAAAAGAACCATTTGGTTACATAGGAATAGTATGAGCTATGATGGCCATTGGTCTACTTGGTTTCATTGTATGAGCCCACCACATGTTTACTGTAGGAATGGATGTAGACACACGAGCATACTTTACATCAGCAACAATAATTATTGCCATTCCAACTGGTGTAAAAGTGTTTAGCTGACTTGCCACCCTTCATGGAGGAGCCATCAAATGAGAGACCCCTCTCTTATGATCTCTTGGGTTTATTTTCCTTTTCACTGTAGGAGGACTAACAGGTATCGTCCTAGCCAACTCATCACTTGATATTATGCTACATGACACTTACTATGTAGTAGCTCACTTTCACTATGTTCTGTCTATGGGGGCAGTATTTGCCATCATAGCAGGATTTGTCCACTGATTCCCCCTCCTCTCAGGCTACACCCTCCACAGCACATGATCAAAAATTCACTTTGGTGTAATATTTGTTGGTGTAAACCTGACCTTCTTCCCGCAACATTTCCTAGGGCTAGCAGGTATACCACGACGGTACTCGGACTACCCAGATGCCTACACCCTTTGAAACACAGTTTCATCTTTAGGCTCCCTAATCTCCCTCACTGCTGTTATCATGTTCCTCTTTATTATCTGAGAAGCATTTGCTGCCAAACGTGTGGTGTCAGGAGTGGAACTCACTGCCACAAACATTGAATGACTGCATGGCTGCCCCCCACCTTACCACACATTCGAGGAGCCTGCCTTTGTTCAAGTTCAACAAGCCCACTAACGAGAAAGGGAGGACTCGAACCCCCATAAACTGGTTTCAAGCCAGCCACAAAACCCTTCTGTCACTTTCTTAATAAGATACTAGTATAGCTGACAATACACTGCTTTGTCAAGGCAGAATCGTGGGTTAAATCCCCACGTATCTTAATTTAATGGCCCACCCCTCACAATTAGGTTTCCAAGATGCAGCATCACCCGTTATAGAAGAACTTCTTCACTTTCATGATCATGCCCTAATAATTGTCTTTCTTATTAGCACCCTTGTTCTTTACATTATTGTGGCAATAGTCTCCACACGCCTCACAAATATATACATCCTAGACTCCCAAGAAATTGAAATCATCTGAACTATCCTTCCTGCAATCATTCTTATTCTAATTGCCCTCCCCTCCCTACGAATTCTCTACCTTATGGATGAGATTAATAACCCCCACCTAACAGTTAAGGCAATTGGACACCAATGATATTGAAGTTATGAATATACTGACTACCAAGAAATTGCCTTTGACTCATATATAGTTCCCACACAAGACCTAGCACCAGGACAATTCCGCCTATTAGAAGTTGACCACCGAATGGTTGTCCCTACAGAAGCCCCAGTTCGAGTGCTAGTTACAGCAGAAGATGTCCTACACTCATGAGCAGTGCCTGCCCTAGGAGTGAAAATAGACGCCGTCCCAGGACGACTTAACCAAACAGCCTTTATTGCCTCCCGCCCTGGAGTTTTCTATGGCCAATGCTCAGAAATCTGTGGTGCAAATCACAGCTTCATACCCATCGTAGTAGAAGCAGTACCTTTAAAATACTTCCAAGACTGATCAACACTAATGCTTGAAGACGCCTCACTAAGAAGCTAAACAGGGTTATAGCGTCAGCCTTTTAAGCTGAAGATTGGTGCCCCCCAACCACCCTTAGTGACATGCCTCAGTTAAACCCCGCCCCTTGGTTTGCCATCTTAGTCTTCTCTTGACTTGTCTTCCTAACAATTGTTGTACCAAAAGTTCTTAACTATACCTTCCCCAATGAACCTACCCCTCAAAGCACTCAAGTCCCCAAAACAGACCCCTGAACCTGACCATGATAACAAGCTTCTTTGATCAATTTATAAGCCCTACATATCTAGGAATTCCCCTTATGGGCCTTGCTTTTGTCCTGCCCTGACTCCTATTCCCGTCTCCTGCCCCCCGATGAATTAACAACCGCTTCCTCACCCTGCAAGGGTGATTCATCAACCGATTTACATCACAGCTCCTATCCCCTATAAATGTAGGGGGGCACAACTGAGCCCTTATTTTAGCTTCATTAATAACATTCCTACTTTCCCTAAATATACTAGGCCTTCTGCCCTATACATTCACACCAACCACCCAACTATCTTTAAACATAGGACTTGCAGTTCCTCTGTGACTTGCCACCGTCATCATTGGCCTACGAAATCAACCAACAGCTGCCCTTGGGCACTTACTACCAGAAGGCACCCCAGTGCCCCTTATCCCAGTACTAATTATTATCGAGACAATTAGCCTATTTATTCGACCCCTTGCACTTGGGGTACGGCTAACAGCTAACCTGACAGCAGGTCACCTACTTATGCAACTAATTGCAACAGCAGCCTTTGTACTAATACCAATAATGCCAACAGTAGCCCTTCTTACTTCTATTGTTCTCCTCCTCCTAACAATCCTAGAAGTTGCTGTTGCTATAATCCAAGCATATGTTTTCGTCCTACTCCTAAGCCTCTATCTACAAGAAAATGTTTATGGCCCACCAAGCACATGCATACTATATAGTAGACCCTAGCCCATGACCCCTAACAGGAGCAGTTGCTGCTCTTCTAATAACCTCCGGCCTTGCCATTTGATTCCACTACAACAAAGTATCCCTAATAGTACTAGGAACCATCCTTCTGCTGCTAACAATATTCCAATGATGACGAGACATTGTTCGAGAAGGCACATATCAAGGGCACCACACCCCTCCTGTCCAAAAAGGCCTTCGATATGGCATAATCCTATTTATTACATCAGAAGTATTCTTTTTCCTTGGCTTTTTCTGAGCCTTCTTCCACTCCAGCCTAGCCCCCACACCTGAAATTGGAGGATGCTGACCCCCAACAGGCATCACCCCTCTAGACCCCTTCGGAGTCCCCTTACTAAACACTGCAGTCCTCCTTGCCTCGGGGGTTACAGTAACATGAGCCCACCATAGCATCATAGAAGGTGAACGAAAACAAGCCATCCAAGGACTTGCCTTAACTATTTTATTAGGCGGCTACTTTACCTTCCTACAAGGAATAGAGTACTATGAAGCCCCCTTCACAATTGCAGATGGAGTTTATGGCTCAACCTTCTTTGTAGCCACAGGCTTCCATGGCCTCCATGTCATCATTGGAACTTCCTTCCTTGCTGTATGCCTTCTTCGACAAATCAACTACCATTTTACAATAGAACACCACTTTGGCTTTGAAGCAGCAGCTTGATACTGACACTTTGTTGACGTAGTCTGACTATTCCTTTACATCTCTATCTACTGATGAGGCTCATATCTTTCTAGTACTAATGTCAGTATTAGTGACTTCCAATCACCAGATCTTGGTTAAAATCCAAGGAAAGATAATGAATCTAATTATAACAGTAATTTTTATTGCCGTTGCCCTCTCCACCATCCTAGCAATTGTCTCCTTCTGACTCCCCCTAATTACACCAGATCAAGAAAAACTATCCCCCTATGAATGTGGATTTGACCCCATCGGCTCAGCCCGATTGCCTTTCTCAATGCGGTTCTTCCTAGTCGCAATTTTGTTTCTACTATTTGACCTTGAAATCGCACTACTCCTCCCTCTACCCTGAGGTGACCAGCTCCCAAACCCAACAATCACATTCTTCTGGGCAGCTCTTGTGCTAGTACTACTTACCCTTGGCCTAATTTATGAATGACTTCAAGGCGGGCTCGAATGAGCTGAATAGGCAATTATTTTAATTAAAATATTTGATTTCGGCTCAAAAGCTCGTGGTTAAAGTCCACAATTGCCTAATGACCCCCACACAATTCACATCTTCCCTAACTTTTTTAATAGCTTCAGCAGGTCTTACATTTTACCGGACCCACCTTCTCTCTGCCCTACTATGCCTGGAAGCAATAATACTTTCCCTCTTTGTAGCCCTCTCAGCATGAACAATACACCTCGATATATCAAGCTTCTCAGCCTCCCCCTTACTCCTTCTTGCATTTTCTGCCTGTGAGGCCAGTGCAGGACTAGCCTTACTAGTAGCTACTGCCCGTACTCATGGTACAGACCACATACAAAGCCTAAACCTCCTAAAATGCTAAAAATCTTGATCCCAACAATTATGCTAGTGCCCACCACCTGGCTTGCCCCAAGTAAAATAATCTGACCAGCAGCTCTAACACACAGCCTAATCATTGCCTTCATAAGCCTTTCCTGACTATACAGCTCAGGGGGCACAGGATGGTCCTCACTAAACCACTTTATAGCCCTTGACCCACTTTCTTCCCCCCTTCTAGTCCTAACCTGCTGACTACTCCCACTAATAATCCTAGCCAGCCAAAACCACACAGCAGGGGAACCAGAAAACCGCCAACGAATATATATCTCACTCCTAACTTCACTACAAATCTTCCTCATCATAGCCTTCTCGGCGACAGAAGTTATCCTATTCTATATTATATTTGAAGCAACCCTTGTCCCCACCCTTCTATTAATTACCTGATGAGGGAACCAAGCAGAACGCCTAAATGCAGGGACATACTTCTTATTCTACACTCTTGCAGGCTCCCTCCCCCTCCTTGTTGCCCTACTTCTTCTCCAGAACACCACAGGCACACTATCGCTTTTAACCCTTCAATATGCCCCAGCACTGCCAATACTAACAACAGGAGACAAAATTTGATGAGCAGGCTGCCTACTAGCCTTCCTAGTAAAAATGCCCCTATATGGCATGCACCTCTGACTACCAAAAGCCCATGTAGAAGCACCCATTGCAGGCTCAATAGTTCTTGCAGCTGTCCTTCTAAAACTAGGGGGGTATGGTATGATGCGAATAATAACTGTACTTGAACCACTCACCAAAGAACTAAGCTACCCTTTTATTATCCTTGCATTATGAGGGGTAATCATAACTGGCTCAATCTGCTTACGACAAACAGACCTCAAGTCTCTAATTGCCTACTCATCTGTGGGTCACATAGGCCTTGTTGCTGGAGGAATCCTGATCCAAACACCATGAGGCTTTACAGGGGCTTTAATTCTTATGATCGCCCATGGATTAACATCATCTGCCCTATTCTGCCTCGCCAACACTAACTATGAACGAACCCACACTCGAACAATGATTCTTGCCCGAGGCATGCAAATTGTCTTACCCCTTATAACAACCTGATGATTCATTGCAAGCCTAGCAAACCTTGCACTCCCCCCTCTCCCAAACCTGATAGGAGAACTAATAATCATCACATCCCTCTTCAACTGATCATGGGCCACAATTGCACTCACAGGAGCTGGCACACTAATTACTGCAGGCTACTCTCTGTACATATTCCTAATGACACAACGGGGACCAATCCCACAACATATCATTGCCCTTGACCCCTCACACACCCGAGAACACCTGCTCCTTGCACTCCACCTTCTCCCCCTCCTTCTCCTAATTTCAAAACCTGAGCTAGTCTGAGGGTGAACATTCTGTAGACATAGTTTAACAAAAATCTTAGATTGTGATTCTAAAGACAGAGGTTAAAACCCTCTTGTCCACCGAGAGAGGCTTGCAAGCAACGAAGACTGCTAACCCTCGTACCCTCGGTTGAATTCCGGAGCTCCCTCGCATTGCTTTTAAAGGATAACAGCTCATCCATTGGTCTTAGGAACCAAAAACTCTTGGTGCAAATCCAAGTAAAAGCTATGCACCCTACACCACTGATAATAACCTCAAGCCTGCTTATTATTTTTGCCCTACTTACCTACCCTCTCCTGACCACCTTTTCACCAAACCCCAAACCAGCCAACTGAGCTGAAACCCATGTAAAAACAGCAGTGAAACTTGCATTCTTTGTAAGCCTCCTCCCCCTATTCCTTTTTATTGCAGAAGGAGCTGAGACTGTTATCACCAACTGAACCTGAATAAATACATTAATCTTTGACATCAACATCAGCCTTAAATTTGACTTTTACTCCCTGATTTTTACACCTGTAGCCCTATATGTCACCTGATCAATTCTAGAGTTTGCCCTATGATACATGCACTCAGACCCATACATAAATCGATTCTTCAAATATCTCCTGACCTTTCTCATTGCCATGATTATTCTTGTAACAGCCAACAATATATTCCAAATCTTTATTGGGTGGGAAGGTGTAGGCATTATGTCCTTCCTTCTCATCGGATGATGGTATGGACGGGCAGATGCTAACACTGCAGCACTACAAGCAGTCCTATATAACCGAGTAGGGGACATTGGACTTATCTTTGCCATAGCCTGAATAGCAACTAATCTTAACTCCTGAGAATTTCAACAAATTTTCCTAACCACACAAAACCTGGACCTCACTTACCCCCTGCTAGGCCTCATTCTAGCTGCCACAGGAAAATCTGCTCAGTTTGGACTCCACCCATGGCTTCCATCAGCCATGGAGGGTCCTACACCGGTATCTGCCCTACTTCATTCAAGCACAATAGTGGTTGCCGGGATTTTTCTTCTCATCCGAATAAGCCCCCTTATGGACAACAACCCTCTGATTTTAACCACATGCTTATGTCTAGGAGCCCTAACCACCCTTTTTACAGCAACCTGTGCTTTAACCCAAAATGACATCAAAAAAATTGTTGCCTTCTCAACATCAAGCCAGCTAGGGCTAATAATAGTCACAATTGGACTAAATCAACCCCATCTTGCCTTCCTCCACATCTGCACCCATGCCTTCTTCAAGGCCATACTCTTCCTGTGCTCAGGGTCCATTATTCACAGCCTAAATGATGAACAAGACATCCGCAAAATGGGAGGAATACACCACCTTGCCCCATTTACCTCCTCCTGCCTAACAATTGGCAGCCTTGCACTAACAGGCACCCCTTTCCTTGCTGGTTTCTTCTCCAAAGATGCCATTATTGAGGCCCTAAATACCTCCCATATTAATGCCTGAGCCCTCATTCTAACCTTAATTGCCACCTCCTTCACTGCCATCTACAGCCTGCGTGTTGTATTCTTCGTCTCTATAGGACACCCTCGCTTTAACTCCCTCTCCCCAATTAATGAAAACGACCCACATGTCATCAATCCAATCAAACGACTTGCATGAGGGAGCATTTTAGCTGGACTTATTATTACCTCAAACATTATTCTCCCAAAAACTCCTGTTATAACAATACCCTCCTCCCTAAAACTTGCAGCACTTATTGTAACAATCATTGGACTTCTAACAGCCCTAGAACTTGCCAGCCTAACTGCTAAACAATTTACCCCTCATCCTACCCTCCCACTACACCACTTCTCAAACATGCTTGGCTTCTTCCCAGCAATTATCCATCGCCTTCCCCCAAAAATAAATCTCCTTCTTGGCCAATATATTGCATCCCAAATAGTAGACCAAACATGGCTGGAAAAATCTGGGCCAAAAGCCATCTACACAACCAACCTGCCCCTCATCTCAACTACAAGCAATCTACAACAAGGCATAATTAAAACCTTCCTCGCCCTATTCTTCCTAACCTTTGCATTAGCACTACTCCTTCTAAAAGCCTAGACTGCCCGAAGTGCTCCTCGACTGGGCCCCCGACACACTTCCAACACCACAAACAATGTTAAAAGAAGAGTTCAAGCAGCAATTACCAATATTCCACCCCCTGAAAGGTACAATCCTGCTACCCCCGTCATATCTACTCGAACTAAAGAGAACATCCCAGCATCACCCCCCTCTAAAGATAGCCCCACACCTTCACCAAACATGTAGTACCAAATAGAGACCCCTGCCACCAAAACATAAACTGCTACTTTCCACCCAACCTCACGACTCCCAAGTGTCTCAGGATAGGGATCAGCAGCTAATGCTGCCGAGTATGCAAACACTACCAACATTCCCCCAAGATAAATCAAGAACAAGATTAATGCTAAAAAAGAAGCACCTTGAACAACCAACAGCCCACAGCTCATACCTGCCATACACACAACTCCCAGTGCTGCAAACTGTGGTCCAATATTAGATGCAACCCCAACAGCCCCTGCAACAGTACAAAGCATAAACAGAAAAACAATAAGACTCATTATTCCTGCCAGGATTTTAACCAGGACTAATGGCTTGAAAAACCACCGTTGTTATTCAACTACAGGAAACCTTAATGACTAGCCTACGAAAAACCCACCCCCTGCTTAAAATTGCAAATGACGCACTAGTAGACCTACCTGCTCCATCGAACATTTCTGCATGATGAAACTTTGGCTCCCTTCTGGGCCTTTGCCTAGGTGCTCAAATTGTGACAGGACTTTTCCTTGCAATACATTATACCTCTGACATTGCCACAGCCTTCTCATCTGTTGCACACATCTGCCGTGATGTCAACTTTGGCTGACTAATTCGAAATATACATGCCAATGGGGCCTCTTTCTTCTTCATCTGCATCTACCTGCACATCGGACGAGGCCTTTACTATGGTTCCTACCTTTATAAAGAAACATGAAACATTGGAGTCGTGTTGCTGCTACTAGTAATGATGACTGCCTTTGTAGGCTATGTCCTGCCCTGAGGACAAATGTCTTTCTGGGGTGCTACAGTAATTACTAACCTTCTTTCTGCAGTCCCCTATGTGGGGGGCACACTTGTACAATGAATCTGAGGAGGCTTTTCAGTAGATAATGCAACACTTACCCGATTCTTTGCCTTCCACTTCCTCCTCCCCTTTGTCATTCTTGCTGTAACTATCCTACACCTCCTGTTCCTACATGAGACAGGATCCAACAACCCTGCTGGATTAAACTCAGATGCTGACAAAATCCCATTCCACCCCTACTTCTCCTACAAAGACCTCCTTGGCTTTGCCATTATACTACTTGGACTGACATGCCTTGCTCTATTCTCCCCTAACTACCTAGGAGACCCTGACAACTTCACCCCTGCAAATCCCCTAGTAACACCCCCACACATCAAGCCAGAATGGTATTTCCTATTTGCTTATGCCATCTTGCGATCCATCCCAAACAAACTTGGAGGGGTTTTAGCTCTTCTTGCATCTATCCTTGTACTAATGCTTGTCCCCTTCCTCCACACCTCCAAACAACGAAGCTTAACCTTCCGCCCACTCTCACAATTCATCTTCTGAACCCTAGTTGCAGATGTAATTATTCTAACATGAATTGGGGGCATACCAGTTGAACACCCCTATATTATTATTGGACAAATTGCATCCGTCCTATACTTCTCCATCTTCCTAGGCCTTTTCCCACTAGCAGGATGACTAGAAAACAAACTCCTTCAAACTGCATGCAACAGTAGCTCAGCGCCAGAGCGCCGGTCTTGTAAGCCGGCCGCCGGAGGTTAAAATCCTCCCTGCTGCTCAAAGAAGGGAGATTCTAACTCCCACCCCTAGCTCCCAAAGCTAGCATCCTAAATTTAACTATTCTTTGCTTAAATACATATATGTATTTACCCCATATATATATATGCAACATATCAATAATGTTTGAGGACATAGTATGTATAATACCCATTAATAGGCTTAGGACATTCATTCATCAACAATCGTCTAAGGGATACAAAATGCACAAAATTAAGATTAACACAACTGCATACTGATAGAAATTACCCAATTAAATAACCACACACCAAGTTAAGACCTAACACTAGACTTTAATCAAACATATATAACAGATTCCCCCCCTCTGCTCAACAATATCCGATACAGACAAGGAAGACATTTTAGTCAAGCCCTGTACATCTAGTTAATGAAGGTGAGGGACAATTATTTGTGGGGGTTTCACACAGTGAATTATTCCTGGCATTTGGTTCTTACTTCAGGGTCACTTATTGATATTATTCCCCACACTTTCATCGACGCTTGCATAAGTTGTTGGTGGAGTATAATTTAGGCGTGATGCCACATGCCGGGCATTCTTTCTAATGGGCATGGTTATTTTTTTGTCCTCCTTTCATTTGGCATTTCACAGTGCAGCGCTAAGGTTAATTGACAAGGGTGTACATTTTTCTTGTTTTAAGTGTAACCTTTTCATGGTTTAAGATTTCTTTAGAAGAATTGCATAACTGATTTCATGTGCATAAATAGTTAGTGGTTTCTCCTAACATAACTAAGAGGTGCCCCCCTCGGTTTTTGCGGGTAAAACCCCCCTACCCCCCTAAACTCGAAAGCTGATATTAATCCTGAAAACCCCCCTGGAAACAGGAAAGCCTCGAGTTAGGTATTTGCCCCTCCCATAATGTATCTATTTACATTATTAAAATAATATTTTT